TGTAGGAAGATATAGTACAGACATATACTATATACCATATAAATACCATATCATATATTAGAGAATTATAGAAATCTAATCTATTAATATATATTAATAAATAATAAGAATATAATAATAAAAGAAAACTATTTAATAGAGGATTCAATAGAAAATAGAAATCTAATAATAAAATAATAATATAATACTACTTAATATATCTTACTTAATATATCTTATATATAAGATATAATATATAGATAAAATATAGATAAACTAAAGCAAGTCAAGTTTTTTTTTAAGCTTTCGCAAAACGATCACAATTGATACAAGTAGATTTTTCAGTAAAGTACTAAATTAGTAATATTCCTAGCTCTAAAGCCCACTCCTTCCCCATACTACAAGTGAAAGAGAAAATGTAAACACTACCATTAAAGCAGCCCAAGCGAGACTTACTATATCCATGCGAATGATGTCCCCTATCTCTATGAAATGAAGGAATTATTCCATTATTGATTCATAATCATAGTGGAATCAATGGTGCAGAGTCAAAATAGGATTCTTACTTATGGCTCTTTATGAAATAATTTCATGAATCCACTCATAAAAAGTTCCAATTCTTTCTATTTCAATAGAAAGAATTGGAAAAAAAAGAAAATATACAAATAGAAAGAAGAGCCATTCAACCATTCTGATGAAATTTATGAGCAGCACTCAGAACCTCTAGTGAGTCTGGATACAAAGTATCTTCAGTTCTTTGCCACAATTATTAAATGAAATTCCCATCAGCCTATCCAATCTAATTTCATCGCAGACAGAGTGAGTAGACACTACCTCAATATTAAGAAAGTTATATTGTAAAATAATTAGGGAGTCTTTATAGTCTTTTTTAGAATCCTTTCTTCAACCTTAGTAGCCAAAACGGAGTGTCTCTTAGGAACCTTTGGATACCAAGATTTCCGACTTCTTACTTTCATAGTTCTGATGCCCAGAATGAATTCTCACTATTTCTTTTATTTGATTCAATTCAGAATAGCCCAAACCAATCATTAATAAGATTGGGTTGCTTCATATTTATTGGTGCCTTTTTGAGCCACACTCAGAACCCAGATTTTGAGAAAAAAGATGACAGTCTTTTATAGGCCCTATGGGTTCTCAAAATCAAGTATCAACAGACCTAGTCTTTGCCTAATGCTTTTTCGGGGCAAGAATTCGTCAAGTTCGATCAAAAAATTCCAAGTATTTTTTTGTTGATCAGGCGACACCCAGATTCGAACTGGGGATAAAGGATTTGCAGTCCCCCGCCTTACCACTTGGCCATGCCGCCAAATTCTATCCAAAATGGATAAATAAATAAAAAAATTCTATAATTATAGAATTAGAAATTATATTATTATTCTATTTCTTTTCCTCTCCTCATTTTGTTTTGATTTGAATTTTTTACTTTCTTAATTTCTTTTATTTTTGGATCTTGAATCCCATTGCACTTATTTTTTTTCCAAAAAATAATTCCTCTTTTTTATTGGATCCTGTTTCTATTCTTTTCTTCGATTGATTTTATCTCAAAACACGCGTCGCTTAAAAACTTACCTTCTCTTTTCACTTTTCTATAGAAAAGTGAAAAGATTCCCGGCCCCGGTCACAGACTGTAAAATGCAGGGCAATTTAGAATAATTCACTCTTTACTTCATTAACTATTTACTTATTAATCTTTTACTCTTACTTACTTTTCTTACTTTGAATTAGTGAACAGCTCTTAATTTTGTATCTCCATTTGTATTACCTTAATGGATGCAAAATCCAATTGATTTACGACTAATCATTATCTATTACATTATCAATTAGAATTATAAGAAAATATATGTGTATATGTAAACCCCAGAACAGTGTAAACTCCAGAACAGAAATTTTTATACATGGATACCGAGCCCAGGTCTATTTCTTATGCACATATCCCTATATAGGATCATCGTGCTTGAATATTTCATTGAATATGTGAATAGAAGATAGACATTATGTATAAAGTGCGACCTAACCTATGTTAAACCAAGTTCAATTATGATAAAAGATAAAAGATGTGATATACAAATAGCTATATTGGCATGTACTTCCTAAAGATTACTCCTATGACTATATACGTACGCAATTCCATTGTGTTTTAGAAATTATACTACCAAAAAAAGATTTGTGAATTCCTTTTTAAACATTCAATTGTGTGTCCTAAAAAAAGGGAAACTCTATGCTGTTCCTGATTCTTCTGTTTTTATCTCATTCATAGAGAGCAGATTGAATCCTAAATTCATTGATTTTTTATTTTTTTGCACCCTGATCATAATATCATAATAAAAGAATTAGGTATAAATTGGATCAATTTTGATATCCGATAAAAGACTCCATCATCCTAAGTGACAGAATTTTTCCCGGGAATGCTTTATAAATTTCCATTTCTTTCTATTTGTACCTGGCTCAAGTTCAAATTTGAACTTGCATCGAAAATGCCCTCCATTTCTCTGTCTTGCTTCCGTTCATACGTATGATATATATGGATGGAATTGACTAAAATTTTATGTGATTCAGTAAACAGAATATCCATTCCATCATTGCTAGATGAATCGGTAGGGTTCGATGAATAGTGAGCCAAGCCAATAATGGGATTTTTTCAATAAAGAGGAAACTTAAGATTAAGATGATCCAGAATGGAAATGAGGGAATGTCCACAATACCTGGATTTAGTCAGATACAATTTGAGGGATTTTGTAGGTTCATTAATCAGGGCTTGACGGAAGAATTTCATAAGTTTCAAAAAATTGAAGATAGAGATCAAGAAATTGAATTTCAATTATTTGTGGAAACATATCAATTAGTAGAGCCCTTGATAAAAGAAAGAGATGCTGTGTATGAATCACTCACATATTCTTCTGAATTATATGTACCCGCGGTCTTAATTTGGAAAACCGGTAGAAATATGCAAGAACAAACCATTTTTATTGGAAACATCCCTATAATGAATTCTTTTGGAACCTCTATAGTAAATGGAATATACCGAATTGTGATCAACCAAATATTGCAAAGTCCCGGTATTTACTACCGTTCAGAATTGGAACATAACGGAATTTCTGTCTATACCAGTACTATAATATCGGATTGGGGGGGAAGGTCGGAATTAGAAATTGATAGAAAAGCAAGGATATGGGCCCGCGTAAGTAGAAAACAAAAAATATCTATTCTAGTTCTATCATCAGCTATGGGTTCGAATATAAGAGAAATTCTAGAGAATGTTTGTTACCCTGAAATTTTCTTGTCTTTCCCAAATGATAAAGAGAAAAAAAAGATTGGATCAAAAGAAAATGCTATTTTGGAGTTTTATCAACAATTTGCCTGTGTAGGGGGGGATCCGGTATTTTCTGAGTCCTTATGCAAGGAATTACAAAAGAAATTTTTTCAACAAAGATGTGAATTAGGAAAGATTGGTCGACGAAATATGAACCGGAGACTTAATCTTGATATACCCCAAAACAATACATTTTTGTTACCACGAGATCTATTGGCTGCTGTGGATCATTTGATTGGAATGAAATTGGGAATGGGTACACTTGACGATATGAATCACTTGAAAAATAAACGTATTCGTTCTGTAGCAGATCTATTACAGGATCAATTTGGATTGGCTCTTGTTCGTTTAGAAAATACGGTTCGAGGAACTATATGTGGAGCAATCAGGCATAAATTGATACCAACTCCTCAAAATTTGGTAACTTCAACTTCATTAACAACTACTTATGAATCGTTTTTTGGCCTACACCCTTTATCTCAAGTTTTGGATCGGACTAATCCGTTGACACAAATTGTTCATGGGCGAAAATGGAGTTATTTGGGTCCTGGAGGATTGACGGGGCGAACTGCTAGTTTTCGGATACGAGATATCCACCCGAGTCACTATGGACGTATTTGTCCAATTGACACGTCCGAAGGAATCAACGTTGGACTTATTGGATCATTAGCTACTCATGTGAAGGTTGGTTATTGGGGATCTATAGAGAGTCCGTTTTATGAATTATCTGAGAGATCAAAAGAGGCACAGATGGTTTATTTATCACCAAATAGAGATGAATATTATATGGTAGCAGCAGGAAATTCTTTGGCCTTGAATCGGGGTATTCAAGAACAACAGGTTGTTCCAGCTCGATATCGTCAAGAATTCCTGAGTATTGCATGGGAAGAGATTCATCTTAGAAGCATTTTTCCCTTCCAATATTTTTCTATTGGGGCTTCCCTCATTCCTTTTATCGAGCATAATGATGCGAATCGAGCTTTAATGAGTTCTAATATGCAGCGCCAAGCAGTTCCACTTTCTCGGTCCGAGAAGTGCATTGTTGGAACTGGGTTGGAAGGCCAAACGGCTCTAGATTCGGGGATTTCAGCTATAGCCGAACGCAAGGGAAAAATCATTTCTACTGATACTCAAAAGATCATTTTCTCAAGTAATGGGGATACTCTAAGCATTCCATTAGTTATGTATCAACGTTCCAACAAAAATACTTGTATGCATCAAAAAACTCAGGTTCAGCGGGGTAAATACATTAAAAAGGGACAAATTCTAGCGGGTGGTGCGGCTACAGCTGGTGGGGAACTCGCTTTAGGAAAAAATGTATTAGTAGCTTATATGCCATGGGAAGGTTACAATTTTGAAGACGCAGTACTAATTAGCGAACGTCTGGTCTATGAAGATATTTATACTTCTTTTCACATCCGGAAATATGAAATTCAGACTCATGTAACAAGCCAAGGTCCTGAAAGAATCACTAAGGAGATCCCGCATTTAGAGGCTCGTTTACTCCGAAATTTAGACAGAAACGGAATTGTGATGCTGGGATCTTGGATAGAAACAGGTGATATCTTAGTAGGTAAATTAACACCTCAGACAGCGAGCGAATCGTCATATGCCCCGGAGGATAGATTATTACGAGCTATACTTGGCATTCAGGTATCCACTTCAAAAGAAACTTCTCTCAGACTACCTA